TACAATGTGATTATTGTATCAAAATACACTTTTTGTCGAACACGACAATCGGACGTAATCAAGATAGGATCAGAAAATAATGATGAATATTATAGCATTGGCCTGTTTTGTCAGTCGACCTAATCAGATTAGGAAAGGAAAAGAGGACTGACAATTCAAATAACTAAATAATAAATAAGACGTTCTTTCTTTTGATGGAGGATTTTGGCCGGGCCGGATACGGCTCGATAAAACGATTTATGGCATCACATAGAAATGCATTGCCCAACAATCCGCAGTTCTATTTTTTCTTTTTTATATATTACTTAAAAAATAGGAGTTAAAAAAAGAAAAAATCTTAGAATTCTAATAATAAGAAATCACACTTTGATTCTCTATGATTCAATTCTATCTCATAGATATGGAAATAGTTCTTAAGTCGGATTGTTGGGTCAAGCATTTTTGTTTTCCAAATCAAGCAAATTTATATGATTGGGAACAAAAAAAGGGCCCGGCTCGGTACTGACCAGGCCAGGCCGCGAAAAGAAAATAAAAAAGATCTTTCGGACGAATATTTTTTTATTCGAAATATATCTTTCAAGCTTTTTCTTGATCTAAATAGGATTGCTTATAAAAGTTATCTATATATATATTAAAGTTGTATATATCATATATTAAAGTTGTATATATCATATATTAAAGTTGTATATATCATATATTAAAGTTGTATATATCATATAGTAAAGTTGTATATATCAATCTAGTCCAACTACAACTAGCCCAATAATAAATATTTTCATAGCTAAAAAAAATGGATACAATAGATACAGAGGATATTTTTTCAAGCGGTCCTCTTTTGTGTAATGGAAGAATGGAATATAGTCATTATCCTTTTCAAGTTGGAGAGATGGCTGAGTGGACTAAAGCGTCGGATTGCTAATCCGTTGTACGACTGTACCGAGGGTTCGAATCCCTCTCTTTCCGTTGAGTATTTGGTATTTTATTTACAAATCTTTCCGTTGAGTATTTGGTATTTTATTTACAAATTCCAAGTTTCGAACCCCCGTTTTTTGGAATTCATTTTTGATTTCTCATTTTTTTTTTATCATTAATATTTTAAAATTGGAATTTCTAATTTTTATTTACTTTTTTGATTTCTATTTAATAGCGAAAATCCTAAGAACATTCAAAAATGAAGCAAGTAAAAAAAAAAGGACTCTTTTTCATTCTTATTCTTCACGTCCAGGATTACGTCCTGGATCGTTAGATAGGAATCCGAAGATGAAGAGAGAAACAAAGAATATCACCACTGTGTAAACAAAGAGTTTGAGAGTAAGCATTACACAATCTCCAAGATCCTTTTTTTTTTTTTTGAAAAAAAAAAAAAGAGAATAGATTCTCCATTTTTATAACACATATACTATTTTGACACCACTAAAGGAAAGGATTTTCAGAAATGAAATAAAAAAATTCTCAGAAAATTGTAATAAGAGTTGATTCTTTCATTACAAAAAACGACCCCCTATTGTGAGGACTCTAATAGGATCTTTCAAGAAACGAAATCCGAATGAAAAAATGGCGCGATTCCCATTTATCGAAAACTATCTAAGAATTGTTTAAATCGAGGGTTCATTCATACTCTAAGACTTATCCGTTGTTAGAATTTGTTTCTCGAATAACTCATGTCTAGGATAGTATTCAAGATTTTATCGAAAACTTACAGCAGCTTGCCAAACAAAGGCTAAGAGCAAAAAGAAAAGGGGTATTACTGGCATAACATCTACGATTGGATTCAAAAAAGCGTAGGCCTCGGGTAATTTGGCTAAGAAAAAACGACTCGAATAAAGATCGGAATTAAGACAGATCAAACTAAAGATATTAAGCATAACAACCCTTTTTTTTTTATTGCACTTGGAGATAATTGTATTTTGATTGAGTTAATATAATAATCATAGTAGTGATATACGTTAAAAATTACGAAAGTAGGGTAGACCCAAAATCCTTTTTTTTTTTTTTTTTGAACTCACCCAATCCAAAATTATTCTATTTTCTTTTGCGAATTGAAGAAATCATCCTTTCATACAATATCTTAATTGAATTATATGTAATGATCAATAAATTCAGTTTCAGTCTATATCTACATGTGTCAAAATCCTAGGAAGAGTATAGTCCGTCGATATTTGCACTGGAATTGACGAATAACCAATACCAATACTAGTGTTTTGTAGTATCGAATAGAAATTGAAATGGGGCGTGGCCAAGTGGTAAGGCAACGGGTTTTGGTCCCGCTATTCGGAGGTTCGAATCCTTCCGTCCCAGGAAAGACATTTTTTTGTCTTTCATTTCTATATAGAATTTTGTTTTTCATTTCTATATAGAAAAAGATTGTCTTTTTTTTTTAAGATTTCAGAGTAGAATATTGAATGGATATTATGTGATTCTTGTTTCTGATTTTGAATCATTCTATTTTTCTGTGAATCATATCTTTTTCACAAATTGAGTTCAAATAAGTACATGGCAAAACAAAAAATACATACAGATAGACGGAGCTGTATCGAAGTGGGAGCCAGGTAATAAGATAGATCACAACACAAATAAGAATTTGAAATCAATTCAAAGGGGGTTGAATGCGACTTTCGTCGTATATCCATTCCCTGACGATATTCCTATTTTATCTTAGTTAGTTATTTCGAATTAATTATGGACCTTATAATAAGAGTTAATCACCAACGGAGCATCTTAATTTCACTAGTTGTGTCTGTACAAATCGGATTAACAAATCATCAAGTTACATACTTAGCACGGTTTTTGTTTAAGCCTCTTTTTTAGGTATTTCAACTCCTATTTCATTTGGCTCTAATACAGAATTGGAAATTCCCCGGACTAATGGAGACGGGGGAATTCGTGCATGCTATTCCCCTTGCGTTTAATCAAAATTATTGAACCTCCCCAATCAAAGAAACTGCGCGAAAAATGAGGAAATGCTTAATGGATTATTATCGTTCTAGTCGATTTCCGTGATAAGGTTTTTCAAAAAAAAAATTTTTGGATTCGTGAATTTGCAATGTTCAACATAGAATATAATATTCGTGTAAATGGAGTCCAATGAAAATTGTTCAGTCTATTTGACAGGGGGGATTCCTTCTTTTTTGTTTCGGATTTTCCTTTTCAGTATGAAATGAAAAAAATAAGAACCTCCAATTTACTTTCCATCAAGCTTTTTTATGCATTCCAAAAAAGAAATTCGATTATGTTGACATATAATATTAATATGTTGTCATATTATAATATATGTACAATACAATATGGATGGATGGGTAGATTAGAATAGGTTGACATAGAATATGTTGCCGTATTATAATATATGTACAATACAATATGGATCGATGGGTAGTTTATGGGGGGGTTGATAGGATAGCAAATGGGCTTTCAATTCGGCGGTCACTACACTAGATGATGAAATTTCCTATTATTACTTCTTATTTTTAGTTCAGTACAAGAGAAATAAACTTATTATTTTTAGTGTTTACTCAGTATGATCAATAATAACCATCAAGATTCCAATAACCATCCGGATTCCGTTCTACAAAAACTTTATCCTCAAACTTGCGAACTTTATACTCAAGCTTGCGAAATTTATACTCAAATTTGCGAAATGGAGTATCAACTTTTCGACATTTATATTCAGCTCGACGGTTTAAGTCTAAGCGAAAGCAAAATTTATACTGAACGTCTTCGCGAAATGCATACTCGCTATCTTCGCGAATTTGAGTATCAACTTTGCCAAATTTATAATCAAGTAGCAAAAATGGATACTCAACTTGGCAAAATTTATACGGAAATTCACGAAATTTATTTTCAACTTGGTACTTGTATGTTTAAAGGGGAGCTTTTTTTTCTGAACAACAATTCATACCTCCTTCTAAAAAAAATTGATACTCAACTTCAGGAAATTAAGACTCACGTTCGCGAATGTTATATGCAACTTTCTTCTTATATTGGTAAAAAAGAGGGTTGTTCTATGATCCAGAATTCAAGCACAATTGGTGCTCAACTTCGCGAAATTCAGATTAAACTTCGCGAACTTTATACTCCACTTCTTGCTTATTTGAAGGCATCAGACCATACGAAACGTTGGCATGATGACTTCGATGATGACTCCGATGATGACGCCGATGATGAATGGGAGGTTTACTCGGCTCGTGACTCGGATCTTGACTGGGATCTTGACTCGGCTGATGACTCGGCTGATGACTCGGCTGATGCCTCGGCTGATGACTCGGCTGATGACTCGGCTGATGACTCCGATGATGCCTCGGCTGATGACTGGGAGGTTTACTCGGAGGGTGACTGGGATCTTTACTCGGCTGATGCCTCGGCTGATGATGCCTCGGCTGATGACTGGGAGGTTTACTCGGATGGTGACTGGGATCTTTACTCGGCTGATGCCTCGGCTGATGACTCGGCTGATGACTCCGATGATGCCAGGTATGCTGACTGGTATGCTGACTGGTATGATGAATCCGATGATGACGATGAGAAAGATCCTATCAAGCCTACCAAGCCTCAAAGGAGTAAGAAAAAGCCTCAAAGGAGTAAGAAAAAGCCTCTTGAGGATAAGGATGGCCAAGATCAAGATCCTATCAAGCCTACCAAGGCTAAAAGGAGTAAGAAAAAGCCTCTTGAGGATAAGGATGGCCAAGATCAAGATCCTATCAAGCCTACCAAGGCTAAAAGGAGTAAGAAAAAGCCTCTTGAGGATAAGGATGGCCAAGATCCTTTAGATCCTTTAGATCCTTTACCTTTAGATCCTTTACCTTTAGATCCTTTAGATCCTTTAGATCCTTTACCTTTAGATCCTTTACCTTTAGATCCTTTACCTTTAGATCCTTTACCTTTAGATCCTTTACCTTTAGATCCTTTACCTTTAGATCCTTTAGATCCTATGAAGCCTACCAAGCCTGAAGGGCCTAAAAAGCCTAACAAGTCTAACGAGGAAGCGGAAGAGCTTGAAGGGGATAATAAGGAAGACCTTGAAGGGCCTAAAAAGCCTAACAAGTCTAACGAGGAAGCGGAAGAGCTTGAAGGGGATAAGCAGAAGGATAAGAAAGATGGGATTTTCGTACTCAATTATGACGATGAGTATGAGGAAGACCTTGAATATGACGATGAGTATGAGGAAGACCTTGAATATGACGATGAGTATGAGGAAGACCTTGAATATGACGATGAGGAATATGACGATGAGTATGAGGAAGACCTTGAAGGGGATAATAAGCCTCATAAGGAAGACCTTGAAGGGGATAATAAGCCTCATAAGGAAGACCTTGAAGGGGATAATAAGCCTCATAAGGAAGACCTTGAAGGGGATAATAAGCCTCATAAGGAAGACCTTGAAGGGGATAAGCAGAAGGAAGAAGAGGAGAAGCAGAAGGAAGAAGAGGAGAAGCTGAAGGACTGTCCCTGGCACTGGTTTCACCAGATTTACCCTAAGCATTGGGGCTGTCCCCACCGTAAGCATCGGGATCGCAAGTCGGTTCCCGCTAAGGAGCGCGAGTTGGTTCCCGCTCAGTCTACCAAGCGGGATACCGATCCGGATTCCGAGGCGTCTCTAAAATCGAACTATGCGCATTTATGGGTTCACTGCAAACTTTGTTCTGGATTCAATTATAAGAAAATTTTGAAGTCCAAAAACAATGTTTGTGAACAATGTGGATCTCATTTGAAAATGCATAGTTCAGATCGAATCGACCTTATGCTTGATCCAAAGACTTGGGCTCCTATGCATGAAGGCCTGCTTTCTCTAGATCCTATTGAATTTCATTCGGAGAAAGACCCTTATAAAGATCGGGTTGCTTCTTATAAAAGAAAGACAGGATTATCGGAAGCTATTCAAACGGGCAGAGGTTACCTAAAACGTATTCACCTAGGAATTGGACTTATGGATTTTCAGTTTATGGGGGGTAGTATGGGATCCGTAGTCGGCGAGAGAATCACCCGTTTGGTCGAGTATGCTACCAATCGAGTTTTACCTCTTATTCTAGTGTGTGCTTCCGGAGGGGCACGTATGCAAGAAGGGAGTTTGAGCTTGATGCAAATGGCTAAAATATCTTCTGCTTTATCTGATTATCAATTCAATAGAACGGTATTCTATGTAGCTCTCCTTACATCTCCCACTACGGGTGGTGTGACGGCTAGCTTTGGGATGTTGGGGGATATCATTCTTGCAGAACCTAATGCCTACATCGCATTCGCAGGTAAAAGAGTAATTGAACAAACATTGAATATTGAAGTACCTGAGGGTTCACAAACGGCTGAATATTTATTCGATAAGGGCTTATTCGATCAAATTGTACCACGCAATCCTTTAAAGGGTTCTTTGAGTGAGTTATTTAATTTTCACGGTTTTGTTACTTTGAATTCTCAAGTAATTAATATTTATAATTATTTGTATAGTTAGTTTATCTGAATCAAAGTAAAAAAAAATGTATTTTTGGTGAAATAAGATTCAATTGTAGAAAGAATCGTGCGGACAATTGTTTTATATTGATATTCCTGATTACTAATCAGGAACTCCCTAGGAACAAGATAAAAAAAAAATGCATGCTTATGCAATGCGCAATTCCAATTAGTCAAATAAATGGAATTTTCTTTTTCCTTTCTTGTATAGAGTAGAAAGATACTCTTTCTACTCTATCTCCCGAGAAATCTTTAGTTTGACTAAGAATCCACGTTCTTGGATTGAATCCTAATGAATCTTTCGGGAACTCGTTTGTAATAAATAGAAAATCCAAACGGAAAGAAAAATGAGAATTCAAATTTGACGACAAGAATGGATTCTCCTAGATCTATTTTTGTATTTCATGTAGAAAGATGAAGATGAATAAGTCTCATTTATTTAATTATACACTCCTTGCACTTATTTATTATATATACTCACTTAGATATACTTAGTATAATTATATACGAATTATAATTATACTAAGATATCTTTATAACAATACCAGGTACAAATATTCCACCGAGGTACCCCATTCTATGACAGACTTCCCCTCTATTTTTGTGCCTTTAGTGGGCCTAGTATTTCCGGCAATTGCAATGGCTTCTTTATCTCTTCATGTTGAAAACAACAAGATTGTTTAGATCCAACGGGCCCTGATCTATTCTTTTCAATTAAGACTTCGATATAGATAATACGGATATCTCTTTAATATAGTAGGGTAATGCGGCTTCTTGTGAACAGAAACGAAGGAGCTCTTTTGTATGGCTAAATAGATGATATGGATAAATGAGTTATGGCTATTTTCATCGGAATCGGGGCGGATAGCTGAAATAGAAAGTCAATCTATCTATATGTAGATAGATTCATAGGAGATCATAGAAATTGGATGTTATTATTTTAGCCCTAACCAATTCGATGAATTACTTCGCAAGGGTTCCATCAGAAGGGCGCTAGTTGATGAGAGTTACTTCGGAACCAAAAAAAGAAAAGTCAAATCCATTTGGACTTTTTTCTAAATTCCAATAAAATGCAACTGGATCTAGTATGATTTGGCGATCAGAACATATATGGATAGAACTTATAGTGGGGTCTCGAAAAATAAGTAATTTCTGCTGGGCCTTTCTCCTTTTTTTAGGTTCATTAGGATTCGTATTGGTTGGAACTTCCAGTTATCTCGGTAAGAATTTGATATCTTTAGTTTCCTCTCAGCAAATCCATTTTTTTCCACAGGGGCTCGTGATGTCTTTCTACGGAATCGCGGGTCTCTTTATTAGTTCTTATTTGTGGTGCACAATTTCTTGGAATGTGGGTAGTGGCTATGATCGATTCGATCGAAAAGAAGGAATAGTGTGTATTTTTCGTTGGGGATTCCCGGGAAAAAATCGTCGTATCTTCCTACGATTCCGTATGAAAGATATTCAATCCATCAGAATAGAAGTTAAAGAGGGTATTTATGCGCGTCGTGTCCTTTATATGGAAATAAAAGGGCAGGGGGCCATTCCCTTGACGCGTAGTGATGATAATTTGACTCTGCGAGAAATTGAGCAAAAAGCCGCCGAATTGGCCTATTTCTTGCGCGTACCCATTGAAGTTTTTTGAAATTTACTGGAAGAATAAACTCTTTCTCCGCAGTAGGGAAACAATTCAAGAATTCTCTTTTTTGCTATAGCATAGCTTCAAGTTTTTTCAAAACGTGCATTCGAGCTAAAGTAAAGTAGACGTATGCGGAACAGCGAGAAAATAAAACGAAACTTTTTTTGTTCGAAAATCATTCAAAAACGAGTAGCAAATCGAAATAATGGATTCATCTAGCATATCAAAACATTTCGGACTAAAGAATTGATCTTTTTATTTTCAATAGGAATTAATTGATACGTTAGATGCAGATAGATCTTGTCAATTCTCTCTCTTTTTTTTCTTTCTTTTGGGGTTGGATCTCTTATAACGAGAACATTTATGTATTGTTTTTCCACTCATTTGGGATCAAAACAATATTCTTGAGAAATCGATTTCCATTTTTCCTGGATTATTACTGTGGGTAACCAACGCATTTTTTTTTTTTCGAAATGCAATTTTTTCTATTTTGATAGAAAGGGGATTCCTTTGGCTGGAAATCAAAATAATATTCATTACTGGACGTGGTTCTTTCTGGGATTCATTGAAAAAGATTCGAATTTGATCCATTGAGGTATCTGGAAACAAGATTTTTTGAATTCTTTTTGCATTCGAAGTGGGCTCTTATTCTATTTCTTTATTCTTTCTAGATTCCAGTACTAACCGCCGAATTCCAAATCAAAGTGGGGAATAGATTCACAGGCTCGCGGCCTTGGAATAGAACTTATGGTTGATAGAAAAAGATTAGATCGCAGAGATTCGTCGAAGGGGGTGGGTTCATTAACAATTCAAATTCACAGATGAAAAAAAAAAAAAAAAATTTCTTCCGCTTCTATATCTTACAGCTATAGTCTTTTTTCCCTGGTGGATCTCCCTCTTATTTAATAAAGGTCTTGAATCTTGGGTTACTAATTGGTGGAATACTACGCACTCGGAAACTTTTTTGACTGATATGCAAGAAAAGAGTATTCTAGACAAATTCATAGAATTAGAAGAACTCTTACTCTTAGACGAAATGATAAACGAATACCCGGAAACACATCTCCAAACACTTCGTATAGGAATCCACAAAGAAATGGTCCGCTTGATTAAGATGCGCAACGAGGATCATATCCATACAATTTTGCACTTATCGACAAATATAATCTGTTTCATTATTTTCCGCGGTTATTCTATTCTGGGTAATAAAGAACTTCTCATTCTTAACTCTTGGATGCAAGAATTCCTATATAACTTAAGTGACACAATAAAAGCTTTTTCGATTCTTTTATTAACTGATTTTTGTATCGGATTCCACTCGCCCCATGGTTGGGAACTAATGATTGCTTATGTCTACAAAGATTTTGGATTTGCTCAGAACGATCAAATTATATCTGGTCTTGTTTCCACTTTTCCAGTCATTCTAGATACAATTTTTAAATATTGGATTTTTCGTTATTTAAATCGTGTATCACCCTCACTTGTAGTGATTTATGATTCAATGAATGACTGATACTATTTTACATAAGCAAAACGTTTCAAGACGTACTTACCCTTTCGACCCGGACGAGGATTTCTCCTACTCCAATATTCCAGTAAACCGATTTCAGTAAATAGCAGAATTGTGGATAGGGACTATACAAGCAACCCACCTAATTTTATTGTAGAAATTTTCGGGATCAATGATTGGACCGTGCAAATGAAAAATACCTTTTCTTGGATAAAGAAAGAGATTACTCGATCTATTTCCCTATCACTGATGATATATATCATAACTCGGACATCCATTTCAAACGCATATCCCATTTTTGCACAACAGGGGTATGAAAATCCACGAGAAGCGACTGGACGTATTGTATGTGCCAATTGCCATTTAGCTAATAAGCCCGTGGATATTGAGGTTCCCCAAGCGGTACTGCCGGATAC